TTACTCAATCCGATGGATTGTTAGTGTGTTTCAATCCTGGAAAAGGAAAAGATAGTACCAAACCAAACATTTTATTGAAAGGTTTGGTACTGTCTTTTCCGTCTAAAAGTTTTTTTCAAGCTGTAAATCAGAAGAGTTCATTTGTTGGGACTTAGACACTCTAAGGAATGACCGTAGACAGAGACTGTCACTTGGTCTGGGGCGGACGTAGCCAAGTGGATCAAGGCAGTGGATTGTGAATCCACCACGCGCGGGTTCAATCCCCGTCGTTCGCCCATAAGAAATGGACTGGATCCAATTCTTTGTCTTTTTTATATGATGGGATTTCTATTGATTTCTATAGAGTAAAATGAGGAGTGGTTGACGCAAACTAAATAAATATATATATTTACCCGAAAGAGAGGAAGATTTTTGTTTTCTACTGTTTAGTAGAAAACAGAGATAGAGATGTATCTCTAGAAATAAAAAAGAAATAGAATGGAAAAGACCGAAGTCCTTCAAATTTATTGAAGGATCGGTATCATACCAAAACTATTTCACTGATGGGGTTATCATTGGGATAACCCTGACCGAATACATACACCACATATATAACTAACCAAAAGCATTTGGTTACAGGCAGTGACCGAATCGAATCCCAGTAATAAAGATACCTTTCTTCCCCTCTTGCCATTTACCACGCAGTGAGTTGGTTACCCCATTCAGTTACCTGAACAAAGAGAACTAAGTCTTAATTAGCGGGGACTCCGTTCGACTTAAAAACAAACTAAGTCATTTGCTGCACTCTAGGAATGAAGTAAGGGTCGTTTTTTTCCTCCGCTTCCCCGCCATTACTTGGGAGGGAATGGGTTTACTACTTAGATGGAGTAAGTTATAAAAATAAGGTGAAACGGTGGAACATGATTCAAATCATATGAATAAATCAGGCAAAGTGAAACTGAAGATTAGATCCAACAAATAACTAAAAAGTTTGGGAGATCCAAAATAAATAAAGGGAGATTGGAAGATGAAAATAGCAGTTTATAGAAAAGGCGGAATCGGTAAATCAACGACCAGTTGTAATATTTCAATTGCTCTAGCTAGACGTGGTGAAAAAGTGTTACAAATTGGATGTGACCCCAAACATGATAGTACTTTTACTCTTACAGGATTTCTGATACCTACAATCATAGATACTTTGCAATCCAAGGATTATCATTATGAGGATATTTGGTCCGAAGATGTAATTCACAAAGGTTATGGAGGGGTAGATTGTGTGGAAGCAGGGGGCCCACCCGCAGGAGCCGGGTGTGGAGGATATGTGGTAGGGGAAACTGTGAAATTGTTAAAAGAATTAAATGCATTTTACGAGTATGATATTATATTATTCGACGTATTAGGTGACGTGGTGTGCGGAGGTTTTGCTGCTCCATTGAACTATGCAGATTACTGTGTTATAATTACAGATAATGGATTTGATGCATTATTTGCAGCTAATCGTATTACTGCTTCTATCAGGGAAAAAGCTCGTACACATCCACTCCGATTAGCAGGCTTGGTTGGAAATCGTACATCTAACAGAGATCTTATCAATAAATATGTAGAAGCCTGCCCAATGCCCGTAATAGAAGTATTACCTCTTATTGAAGATATTCGAGTCTCGAGAGTCAAAGGTAAAACCTTATTTGAGATGGTTGGATCTGAACCATCTCTTAACTATGTGTGTGAATATTATTTAGACATAGCGGATCAAATATTGTCCCAACCAGAGGGTATTGTACCAAAAGAAATTCCAGATCGCGAATTATTCAGTTTACTCTCTGATGTTTATCTCAATCCGATTGATGACGGGAGACATCAAAATAATAAGGAAAATTTACTTGGATTTACGACCATTTAATTGAAATTTTTATTTTATTTATTTTTTATTATTCAATAATAATTTATGCCAGTGAAAATTGATGAAACTCTTACTGTCGAATGTGAGACTGGTAATTATCATACTTTTTGTCCAATTAGCTGTGTATCTTGGTTATATCAAAAGATTGAAGATAGTTTCTTTTTAGTTGTGGGCACAAAGACATGTGGTTATTTTCTCCAAAATGCACTTGGAGTTATGATTTTTGCGGAACCCCGCTATGCAATGGCAGAATTAGAAGAAGGGGATATCTCGGCTCAATTGAATGATTATGAAGGATTAAAAAGGCTTTGTATTCGAATAAGAAAAGATAGAGATCCCAGTGTCATCATATGGATAGGTACTTGTACTACAGAAATAATTAAAATGGATTTGGAAGGTATGGCCCCCAAATTAGAATGGGAAATTGGAATCCCAATTCTAGTTGCAAGAGCAAATGGACTGGATTATGCTTTTACTCAAGGAGAAGATACGGTGTTAGCTGCGATGGCACATCGTTGTCCAGAACCGGAATTCTCCGTTCGTGAACGAAAAGAAATTATACAAAAATTCTTTGCTTTTCCTTCTAAAAAAAAAGAGGAATTGGCCGAATATGCAAATCATCCCTCCTTAGTTCTTTTTGGGTCTTTGCCCTCCAATGTGGCTTCTCAACTCAATCTAGAGTTAAGACGCCAGTCCATCAAGGTATCGGGTTGGCTACCTGCTCAAAGATATACTGATCTTCCATCATTAGGTGATGGAGTTTATGTTTGTGGCGTTAATCCATTTTTGAGTCGGACAGCAACAACTTTAATAAGACGCGAAAAATGTGAATTAATTGGAGCTCCTTTTCCTATCGGCCCAGACGGAACGCGGGCTTGGATCGAAAAGATTTGTTCTGTATTTGGTGTTGAGGCCCAAGGTTTAGAAGAAAGGGAGGAACGGATATGGGAAAGTTTAAAGGATTATCTTGATTTGGTACGTGGGAAATCTGTTTTTTTCATGGGAGATAATCTGTTAGAAGTATCTCTAGCAAGATTCTTAATCAGATGTGGAATGGTCGTTCATGAAATTGGTATTCCTTATATGGATAAACGATATCAAGCTGCTGAATTAGCACTTTTACGGGATACATGTATAAACATGTGTGTACCAATACCACGAATTGTAGAGAAACCGGATAATTCAAATCAAATACGACGTATACGCGAATTACAACCCGACTTAGCTATCACTGGAATGGCCCATGCTAACCCGTTAGAAGCAAGAGGAATTAGTACTAAATGGTCGGTTGAATTTACTTTTGCCCAGATTCACGGGTTTGCCAATGCGAGGGATGTACTTGAATTGGTTACTCGACCTTTACGACGTCAGAAAAATTTAGAAGACTTGGGTCGGACGACCCTTGTGAGAAAAAACAACAAGTTTTAAATGTCCCAGTACTTCTAGATCTTAATCTAGAGAATTTTATCTAGATTATAGATAAAGATAGAATCTATTCATAGATTCTCATAGGTAAGGGTAGAATTTGGGATAAATTTATGTTATGTTGAATGAAATTCATGGATGTGAACGATAACTAATATTGATTTCTATGGGAGATATCAGAATGATATTCTAATCATATCACAATCTCCCATAGAAATATGGGAGATATCAGAATCATTTCTATAATGAAACAAAATAACAAATCACAAAATATGAAACCTTAAACTAGAGGTGCATCCAGCAGGAATTGAACCCGCGACTTCCCAATTATGAGTTGGGCGCTTTGACCATTCAGCCATGGATGCTCAATATGAACCAATTCATATCAATAATATGATGACTAGGAATAGAATAACGCTTCCTAGGATTTGGACCTAGGGCTCAGGACTTAAAGACTTAAGTCCTCCCAATTGGAGGATAATATTTAAAAAAATAAATAAATAAAAGATTTTTATTGCCAAACTTTCTAGTGTTTAGATCATTTAAAATGATAAATAGAATGAAGGGAATACTTGTTAAAAAGTATTCACATGGGTTATAACATATAAAGATGTTATTAACTATATAGATGTACATCTACATCTATATAATACACAATTTATCAATTCTTGGCAATAGACTTTAGTTAGACCTAAGCAGGCATTTGCTCTAATTTAATAATTAGATCAATTAAAATGAGAGATATAGGAAAGGGCGCACTTGTAAAAAAGTTTTGCATGGGTTATACTATTTTTGGTTCTATTACGAGTTAAAATGATAGATATGGGAAAGGGTTGGTTATAGTATTGGTTAAAATGATAGATATGGGAAAGGGTTGGTTATAGTATTGGTTAAAATGATAGATGTAAGAAAGGGTTGGTTATAGCCAGTTTTAACTATTAGATGTATATATCTATGTATACATACATAGATGTATATATATATATATACATATATAATATACCATTTATCAACTATTGGTAATAGAACTTAGTTAGATATTTTTTTTTCTATATCAGGCATTTTCTTAAAAAAAAAAAAAAAAAATAACACGACATGCTTTTTTTAATTCAAAAAAAAAAAATAGGCTTTAAATATGAAACTGAAACAACATTTGTGGATGCTGAAAAGCAAGAATTTTAGATTTCATTTTCGACATCGATTTCGATTAGAAATGATGCAAGTCTTCAATCCATGGAACAAATCCTATTTGACTGAATCCTATTTGTTCAGATTGTTAACTCGAATCTTTTCCTGTCGAGAGCGCCCTGTTAAGCTGTTTAACTTTCGAATCCTCGTTACGTTACTTTTACGCGATATACGTAGCATTGGTTTCAATCAAACAATAAAGATTGTGGTATTACTTACATTACCAGTTTTTATGTATCGCGCAAATCATTTTTGGAATGAAAAAAGATATATGATGTTTATTGCGCCAAATTTCACCAGAAATTTGTTGATGGTTCCGCATCTTTCTGTGTATTTGTCAAAATATGACATAAATCTAAATACAAATATAAATAATAATGAGAATGAGATAATCTCAGAGAATCAAGGACCAATTACTTGGGAAACTTCAAAGTCAGAGGATTCTCCAATTTATTGGAATTTTTTTGAGATATTCTCAAAGGCGTCAATATATGAACCGTGTATGAGTACCGGCGTTACTAAGAAGCCTATTAAAAGTTTCAAATTATTGAAAAGGCAACAAGATGATCATCCTTTTCAATATTTCATGGAATCCGAAAGGAATAGGAGAGTTGACTTTTGGAAAGTCAAAACGTACTTTCACAATCCTTCCTCAATTTATATGAGTTCATCAGATCCCGGATGGAACATTATTAGAAAGAATCAGAGAGATATAAATTATTTCAACTGTATCCAATTTATGAATCGGAGTTCACTTTGGGATCTATCTTCTTCAGTCTGTGATCAAAACAAGGAACAATGGAAAAAAATTGTGTTAGAAATAACAGATCAATTCGCTCTATCAATGGCTAAGTCTAGTCAGGTTGATAATAATCAATTTACTTTTGATGTTGATTATAACATGAATCAATTTTATGAATTGAACAAGAGTAAATTATTGAATCAGATCTTCAAACATAAAGAGAAATTAAAGGATCAATTTTTATTGAGCTTACTCAATATAATCGATAAAGAGAATGAATTTGTGGATCGAATAATCAAAAGAAGTAATAATGATAGAACTGAAACTTCGGCACGACTAATATTGATTCAATATAAGATTAAAGTTGACGGGCATTTTTCAAAAGCAAATTTTTTTTTTAAAAAAGCACTCAAGAAATACCATATCGAAAATGTATTCAATAAATTAGATTTCAGGTCTGGCCGCAATTCAAAAGATCCAATTCCAGTAAATTGGATAGGAAATGAAAGTTTGAATAATGTAACGCAAAATACAATTAACCAGCATTCATCAAGTTGGAGAAAAGGTCAGAAAGAATGGTTTAATCACTCTATTCTTCGAACTAATAAATATATCAATCGGAATTTCATTTTTTACAATTGGTCCACTCAAACCAAATACTTGAAAAACGGTTTGAAACATCTCATTTATAGCTCTAATTTTAGTTCTAATTTTACACGGAACTATTTTAAATTGAGAAACAGAGTGTTTGATCTAAATGAATACAGAGTGTTGGTCCCAAGTGATATTCGTTTACCACTGAAGGAATTTCTTCAGCTTTTTCTTTTTAAGAACTTATCCATTTTTATAGACTTATTTGACAATAAGGTGTTAATTTCTGCACACCTCCCTAAGTTACTGTCTAGCTGGTGGTCTAACTTCCGTTCTAAGGTCAACATAAATCTAATTGTTGAGAATAGAAGTTCCATTATTGATTTTCTTATGGGGGACGAGGATCAGTATAACACCCCGCGAGGAATTATTATAAAGGAGAAAAGATTAGCATTATATAATCAACTATTGGATGACCTTATCAGATTATTCAATTTTTTGAATAATTTGTTCGAACCACTTTGGAATAAGTTGTTAAAATTAATTCCACCCATTATTATTAAAATTTTGGATGATTCAGAAAGATCGGAATTGATTGATGAAGGAATAATAGCACAATCTGTTTTGAATGAGATACCAATGAGTCAATTGATTATTGATTTATTAGATAATGAAAAGAATTGCATAGAATTTGTTGATAACACTGATCTTTCAGCGTTATTCAACGATCAAAATTGGTTGAATCCCTTAAAACTGTCTAATCAAAGCTTATTGAGAGCTTCTTTTAACAAAGCAAATACAATAGAATTTTTTGATTATTTACATCATCCCCGGCTAAATTACAAAAGAAGATTATTTTCTTATATGGAAAGCATTCATATCAAGAAGAAAAATCTAACATATGGACAATTATTCAATCTTTTTCCCATCCACAACAATCTCTTTTCTTTGCCTATTGATGAAATAAAACCTGTTCTCTCAGAGAAAGAGATTGTTTCTCTCATCAACTCACAAGTGGCTAACATATTATTACCAAAATATTTACATGACCAAACGTTAATTTATGACTTGTACAAATCATTCAATTTATTAACTCAATTGAATTCATTTGTTCATTATAAGAGATATATTTCCTCGATCGAAGATATTTTTACAACACCTTTTAGAAGAGAACAACAAATAGTTAATTTTGAAAAAACTTCTTGTCCTCCCTTTTCCAATAATTCCGATTATGAAGAAAACAACCTTTATCAGTATGAAAAGAGTGTCAGTTTGAAAGACATGGATTTTATTCAAACTCAATCTTATCAAGATGATTTACGATTCATTTTTGAAACCTTATTCATGGAAATGAATAAGAAGTCTGTAAAAAAATATAGTTCAAAAAAAAGTTCAAAAAACATAATTGAAAACAAAGCTACAGATTTTACTTCTCCATGGTGGAAATGTTTTGAGGATATACTTTTAGATACTTATATGGAAATTAAGAAAAGTAGCCTTTTGAATAAAGATAAAGAAATTTTCTCTAGAGTCTTTCAATTTCAAATAAATTCCTCCAAATGGGATTTGTTTCAAACATATAGGTTGTGCGTTTTTACTTCTGCATGGTGGAAATATCTTGAGGATATATTTTTATATCCTTTTTTGCAAATATTGATAAATAGCGGGGATCTATTTGCATCTATTTTGGACCTTTTTGAATATAAGAATGAGTTTATTACTCATATATTGGATGTATTGAATATTTTGTGGGCACTTCCCCATAAATTATTGGCACCTCTAGAATGGAAATTGAGAACAAATTTGGAAAAATTTTTCAATTATGTTTTCAATTATGTTTCCTATTACGTTTCCAAAATTTCCGGTTATGTTTCTTATTATGTCTTCAATTTTTGCAATTATGTTTTTAATAATGTTTCCGAATTTTTTTCCCATTATGCTTCCGAGCATGTTTCCAAAATTTACCATTATTTTTCCGGTTCCAAAAAAAAATGGAGGAACTGGTATTTCTTAGCTTTGTCATGGGTTGAGTCATTTAAGAAAGAAAAGGCAAATCCAGAACTCGAAATGATGGAGATCGAAATCGAAATAAGGAATCGAGGGAGGAAAATCCCATTTACGTTATTTAAAGAAATAACATTTATTCCTGCATTTCGGGAATTCACATTCAAAGAGTTCAAGGAAATGAAAATGATGGAAAGGTTGAAAATGATGGAAAGGTTTATGATAGATGTAAGAGATGGACTAATAAAAAATGAAGAATCTTTGGTCCTTTTTCTTGTTTCTTTCGTCGTTGGGTATTTCATTCTTCGTTTATTCTCCTTTCCCTTCTACATGTTTAATTTAACAAAAGACTATTACTTCTGGAGGAACAAGATAAAGTATAATTCCTCTCATAAGGAATTGCACCAAACGCTCCAACCACTTGTGGAGCCTATGCCTGGAATCATCTCCGGTTGGTTTTTGGATTATGAAGATTATAATATACCTATAGAGGAGATATACGATTATTTCATAAGAAAATGGTCTTGTATTAGAGAATTGAAAAAAGGTAGTTGGTTTTTCTTTTCAATTTACACAACATTGCTAGAGACAAATTACTCTAGCATAGATCAACGAGAGAGGGAATTAGCTCATTTTTTAATTAAAGAAAAAAGTTTCTCTCCACTTGAATTGAAGTTGATTACCAATCCTAAGGATTTCTCTTTTAAGAGGACTTTCCCTGTTACTGATGATCCAAATATCCCTGTTGCTGGATATATCACTGAGCAGCCGGGACTTGTTTACTTGCGATATTTAGCTGAAACTTACCAAGAAGGTATAATGAATTATACAAACAAGTTTGATAAATTTGGTTCAGCAGAAAGGTCGGTCTTCCTTGCTTTTTGTAATAAGATTACCTCTTTACAAAAAGATTGCTGGGGGAGTCTTAGCTCTTCCCAGGTAAACCCTCACCCTCTATCACTCAACTTAGGACCATCCTCCTCTTATTTTTCCAAACGCATTTTCTTGATAGGTCCTATGAACACTGGACGATCCTATTTGGTCAAAAGTCTAGCAGCAGACTCTTATATTCCATTAGTAAGAATATCTCTGAGATATTTCTTGCCCCGTGGAGATGACTTGAAAAATGAATTTGAAGAAAAAGCTGAAGATCCAATGCTTTATGCTCCTAGTATTTTTGACGATACTGCCGAAAACAAATTAGACAGAATAGATATGGATATGGATATTTTTAAAAAAAATCTGCGGCTGAAAAGAATACAACAATTCATGCTTGCCCTCGAATTGGCAAAAGCCATGTCTCCTTGTATAATATGGATTCCAAACATTCATGAACTTAATTTTGGATCGTTCTTCCTTTCTATATTGGTGCGACGTCTCTTTAAGGAAAATTTTCCTGGAATTGTAATTGGTTCAACTCATCTTCCTAAAAAAGTGGACCCATTTCCAATAGGTTCTGATGGATTAGATAGATCAATCCATATTCGATTGCTTCCTTTCCTACAACGACAAAGGGAATTTCCTATTCTTTTACGCAGCAAGGGGATCTACTTAGAAAAAGAGTGGTCCTGTTCTGATGAATTTGGATTTAGAACCAAAGGTTTTAATGCGCGCGATTTAATAGGATTTACCAATGAAATTTTTTTAATTAGTATTAACCAAAAGAAATCAGTTATAGGTACTAATACAATTCGATTTGCTTTTAGTCGAACCACTACGGGTTTGTTTGGATACGAGCCACGCCAACAGGAAAGACTTCCCTATAAGGTAGGAAAGTCTTTTATACAACATACGCTTAATGCACTTAGAAGTATGGGTATGGATCCCCTATTTGTTACAGACTTCTGGTTGCCAAGAGCTTTTTATCTCTCCCATTGGTATTTAGAACCTTCAATTGCTGAAGCAACTGTAAAGCGATTTACTATATTTTCCCATATTTTGGGTTGCTTGGCCGGATCAGCAGCTCAAGATTCTTGGTTTATATCGGAACGAAATAAAGATAATTGGCGTTCTCTCGATGGATTCATTAAGAATGATTTCGCTCTAGCTTCTAGTCTTTTAGAAAGTTTTCTGGTGGAATTCTCATTAGGATTCGATATATTATATCGGGGTAGACCTGAGTCGGACCCGATACTCACATTTGCTGGTCGGTCCATAGTGAAAAAGAATTTTAATATGGTTGAAAGAGGGATCTCTTCTCTCGTGAATAAAGAGAGTTTTAGACAAGAAAAGGATATTTTTGGAGCTTATAAAGATCAAGATGAAGACGATTTCTTAAATCGTCTAGTTTGGGCGCCTAGGCCCTGGCGCCTTAGTTTTATTCGTAGTAATCAATTTGATATTCTATTTAGAGCCAACCACTTCGTCGAATTGCTTGAACAATATTACTATTATGATATACTTGAGTTTGAGTATATGAAGGAGAAATTAGGCTCTCTTTATAAGAGGAGTTACCAAAAGTATAAAACTCAAAATAAATGGAATGCTGAAATAAAAGCGAGGGTACAAGAACAAGAACGGCAGCGGATAATATTAGGAGAATTCTTTGATACAGAGGATTATCATATGCAATATCAATCCTCTAAATTCTCAATCTTTTTCCTAGAAAGATTTCTTTGGGATCCCGTGGGTTTCGTCTTTCAAGAGAAGCGCATTAGTATGTTTTCACATCGAGAACTTCTTCTAAATGAAGAAATGTTGAAAAGAATTTATATTACTTACATTCCAATAAGAAAAGAAGCAACACAGAATCCCTTTAGAAGTAAGTATGTCCTGGGTGTTTATAGTGAGAACAAAATTTTGAACATGAAAGACTGGAAACTTGAGGATATTATACCCGGGGACCATATGGTGTCTGTACAACGCATTCAAACATTTGGTTTCGAATGGAAACAAATTTGTCCATATATGCCTTCGTTCACATATGGTCGTTGGTTGGTTGAAGTTTCACCAATGGTCATCCGTTTGGAAAATATGGCGAATGATCGCCAAGCCGAAACCACCCGTTGGTTATCTGATTATTTTACTTATCATTTTTCTATTTGAGAGTTATCAATATTTATTAAATCTGTTCCAATTTAACAGAATGCTATTGAATCAAATGACAAAAACATTGTTGGAAAGGAGAATACTTTTTGCAAATGAAATTCGACACTTAATAGCAGAAGAAAAAAATAGGAATAAAAGAGACTAAATTTTTAATTTGAAGATAGAGTCCTCATTTTGAAATCCCGACTATGTAATACTAAGCATAGTAAGGAATTACTATGCTTACTATTCCTATCCCTTATTTTTTTTTTTTGCTTAATATGCTTACCCCTTATTTTTTAAATTTTGGTTTTAGTATGCTTTCTACACTTCTTATTTGAAATAAAGGATCCCTCATTTGCCTATAGAGGGATCCAACATGGGTCTATTTGTTGACTTGCAACTCCCGAATCTTGCAATACCTTGAGAGAGGTATATAAATTATTTTCAATCTATGTCTTTAATTAAATAAAGTTAATAAGTAGGAAGAAACAAGATATACTCCTTTATGTACACCAAAAGAGTAAGTATTCCACCTTAGATTTGGTCTTTTTCTTTTTTTTATTCAATCTTTCCCAGATGTTACTTTTTCCAATGTATTTTGTTTCCTGTTCTCATTAGTTCTTGTTTATCATTTAGGACTTTAGCCCCGTGATACAAAATGCTACTGCTGAAACACAGCAGAATAATTTCAATCTTAGATCAAATTAGTACACTTACACTATGTATGAACTGCTGGAACAAGCGTTATGAAACAACGACCAAAACCATTGTTAGAATTCGTATCAACAGATAAGTAATCTCAGTCTGTCGAAAGACTATCAATTCGATCTGGTATTTGTAATTGAATTGCGCATCCAATAAGCATCATGAATATTATGCCTTGAAGAGGACTCGAACCTCCACGCTTTATAGCACGAGATTTTGAGTCTCGCGTGTCTACCATTTCACCATCAAGGCATTCCAAAAGTCAATTTTATTCCATGAATAATAAATCTATATTATGATACATATATATATATATATATATGTATCATATAGAATATATGGCAAAAATGGAGTATTCAAGTATTCATATTGATCGGTCGCATAGGCCCAGGTCTAATATATCCTATTATGCAATTCTTTTTTTTTTTCATTATCGAGGGATATCTCATAGAAAAAAAAAAAAAGATATATATATATATATAATCCAACATTTTATTTGGATCAATAGAAGACTAAGATTTTATAAAAAATGAAGTGAATATGGCACCCAACTAACAATATGTCAAAAGCAGTTTCGATTTTATGCATGCATATATCTATTCCTAGATAGAACGGAATGACATAGATATCTATTTAGTACGTTTGAATGACATTTTCTAAAAATTCAAATGTATATCTATGGTATAGAATGAACTTCTAATTTGAGGATCAAGTTGACTTTTTAATTAGAAGTTCATCTCATAATCTCAACCTATTCCCTCCCTGGGATGTGGGGCCAAATAGACTGCTTCTTAAAGAAGTAAGAGAAACGCTTAATGAATAAATATATTTTAAAAGAAGGTCTCTTGAGCAATTGCAATAATAGGGTTCATTGCTATTCCCAGTATAGCAGATGCTATTGAACATACAATCATACTTACTTCGATTGAATTTTTTGAGATTGAAGAAGAAGATATTCTATAATTTTGGACGTGAGGAGTTATTTCTCTGTTTCGTTCAGTCATTAATAACTTTATTATTTTTAGATAATAATATATAGAAATAACACTCATAAGGGCTCCTATTGAAACCAATAAATAAGAGCCTGCCTGCCATCCGCACCAGAATAGATAAATTTTTCCAAAAAAGCCTGCCAATGGGGGAATACCCCCTAGAGATAACAGGCATAAAGTTAAAGACAAAGCTAAAAAAGGGTCTTTCGTATATAATCCTGCATAATCTCGAATGTTATCTGTTCCTGTACGTAGACCAAATAATATAATACAGGCAAAAGTTCCTAGATTCATGAAAATATAGAATAGCATATAAGTTATCATGCTTGCATATCCATTATTTGAGTCCCCATCAATGATTCCAATAAGGATATATCCAATTTGGCCTATGGACGAATAGGCAAGCATACGTTTCATGCTTGTTTGAGTAAGAGCGATGAAATTACCTAATACCATGCTAAGAATAGCTAAAATTTCCAAAACGAAATGCCATTCGTTCAATGAAAAATAGAAAATAATATCGAAGATTCGAGTGGCTAAAGCTGAAGCAGCTACTTTCGAAATAACAGAAAGAAAAGCAACGACTGGAGTGGGAGAGTTAGAGTCGAAAAGAGGATGCCTCGCTCCTTTCTCTCATTCAGAACCGTGCACGAGACTTTCATCTCGCACGGCTCCTAAGTTATAAAAAAGAAGAATAGAATAATCTTATTCCTTTTTTATTACCTTCCTCGCGTATGTATAAGACCGAATCTATTCAATTGATAGAAAGGATTACTAATCCTTAACTTTCCGAGGAATCCTTCCTCAATGGTTCCTATGGTAAATCACTGATTTTTCCGATCTTTCCTACTTCGGTTCTGTAAGAGTAAAAGAGATAGAAAAAAATAAAACCATCTGATTTGATTCGTTCTCAGTAGCCATGAGATAATCATCTTAGGGTGGTCTTTTTATCGACGGATGCTTTTCTTACACTCGTAGTTTTTGAAGGATGAAAACTTACTATGTAGCATCTACACAGGGAATAAAAGTATTGTATACGTCGTTAGTCTGATCCTTTGTAAGAGCTACCCGTAATAACTAACTTGTGAAATCTCTTTGTTTATTCAAACAGATTAGTTGTTTCTGACTTTGCTTTACCTTAATTCAATAAAAAAAAAATATTGCAAAAAAACTTTTGGTAAAAGTGATGCCTTAGTCCGACTGGGGGTAACAGTCCTTTTTTGTTCTGCATGTCCATAGAGTTTTTAGAAATAGAGACATCTTTAGAAAAGAGTTATTATAGAGGGAATAATTTGTCAAACGAATCGCACTCCTTCATATACATCGGGGGTCCATTGATGAAAAGGGACTAAAGAAAGTTTGAATCCAATTCCTACAGTTATGGATATAAGCGCAATCCAAATTCCTGGTGAGTTATACATTTGTGTATTTATAAGACCATTGACTATTTCTTGAAGCTCAATCTCCCCTCCGGATAGACCATATAGCCAAGAAAGACCATAAACCAGAATAGAAGAACTTGCTCCGCCCATAAGTAAATATTTCATAGTAGCTTCATTAGACCGTACATCTTTCTTGGTATATCCAGATAATAGATAAGAACATAAACTCAAGCATTCTAAAGCTACGAAGATAGTTACTAAATCATTAGCACTACATAAAAACATTCCTCCCAGAGTAGCTGTTAATATGAATAACAGAAACTCTGTTATAGCCATTTCTGTACATTGAATGTATTCCACGGATAGAGGAATACATAGAGTTGAACATAGTAAAATGAGAATTTTAAATATTTTGTTGAAATTGTTCGTTTGGAAATTACCCAAAAAGCTGATCATAGGTTCTTCTCCCCATCGAAATAGCAAGATTGCTATGCTCAGTACTAAACTTGTTAAAGTGATGAAATAGAACCAAGCTGTATCTTTTTGATCAGAGATTAAATCAGTCATCAGAAGAAGAAATAGGCCAAAAATTAAGATAAATTCTGGGAAAATAGAAATTCCATTGAAGAGAAGCAAATGAAGCTCTTTCATAAAAAAGATTTAAGGGTATAATTGAAAATTAAGTTTTCATTTTTTACATACCAGATCATGAATTAGTAACTTTATGGAATATCAGAAAAAGTTTAAATCTTTTTCTTCAACTTTTTATCTTGAAAATTAGTAGATTTCAGATATCCTTATTCTTCTTATTCTTATTCCTCTTCAAATGATCATAAACATAATAAAACATTTCTCTTGTACATTTTTTTTAATATCAAGAGGAATAAAAATCCTACTTATTCTCCTTAATATGAGAAAGGAAAGGAGAAAAGGAGAATAAAATATCAAATTACAAAGAATTTCTTATTCTTCTTTTAAGAAGAATAAGTTCTAACATGGTCAATCCACTAGAAATTTGATTGAAAATTTAGAAATTAAACTATGATAAGTCATCAAAAGAGTCCATTGGGGATCTATTTTTTGAAAAAAATAGAATGAAAAGAAAGAAAGGTGTGAGAAAAGCCAAAATATCCACATAGAGTTGACAAAGTTGAGGGCTTATGACATGTAAGAATAAAAAAAGTATAAATTGCAAATATATATATATATTTGCAATTTACAATATCCTTTATAAAAAAGGTGATCCAAAAGTCTCTGATTGGATCAAAAATCGCTTCCATCTATTTTGAAAAGATGGGTTCTCTCGATTATCCAATTTTATTTTGATAATCTATCACTTTGCCTTCTGGGTCTTTTTGTATACTTTTTTGATGAATGGTCATTAACCAACCCCGGCCGAGATAACTTATTAAATTTATGTAGTTAATTTATCATTGAAGTTTTATTCTTCTTTTCTTTTTTCTTTCGTTCCAATAAACATATTGATCTATTTAAAATAATTTGGCTTTCTTTTACTGATCATTAGATATATATTTATCTATCTATATATGGAATGGATTAACGGTAATGTGCAAAAGCTCTATTGGCCTCTGCCATTCTATGGGTGTCCTCCTTCTTGCGTATAGCATTGCCACGCTTTCTGGCAGCGTCCATTAATTCGTAACTTAATTTGAAATCCATATTTCGACCCGGTCGTTTCCGAGATGCTCCTAATAACCAACGAATGGCAAGTACTTTTCCTTTTGTAGATCTTATTTTAATGGGAACTTGATAAGTCGATCCACTCCTACGTCTTGCTTTTACTGTTACTTTGGGGGTTACTCCACGTATTGCTTGGCGTAGAACAACTAGTGGATTTTTCTCTGTCCTTTGTTGGATTTTTTTCATAGCTCGATAAAGAATTCGATAAGCCAATGATTTTTTTCCGTGTTTAAGAATACGGTTAACCAACATGTTAACTAATCGATTATGATAAATTGGATCCGATTTTGCAGTTTTTTTTTTTGCAGTGTTAACTGATCGATTATGATAAATTGGATTCGATTTTGCAGTTTTTTTTTTTGCAGTACTTTGCCGTGGCATGAGTGTGAAAAAGGTTCAAGAATCTATTTCATAAAGGCTAAAAATCATCTTATTTTTTCGGCTTTTTCACTCCATATTGTAGGGTGGATCTCTATTTTTTAAAGGTATGTATGAAAGATCTCCCTCCAAACCGTACATACAACTTTCGTGGAATACGGCTTTCCGCATGATTCTATCTGTATATATAAGAGTTACTCTTTATGTATAGAATTATGTTTACTCACTTTTAATTGAGTATCCGTTTCCTTTCTTTCTTTTGCTATGATTGGAAATCTTGTATTTTCCTTATCTACACGATGAAGTCCTTAGGTTTCAAAATAATGTAGAAAAAAGGGTGTTTAAAATCATTGCTATTTGACTCGAACCTGTTCTGAAAAGGTCAAGATTTTTTGAATTGTTTGTTCACACAAACAAAGTTGGGTAAACCTGAAATTATTTCAATATTGAACCCTAGACATATAATAGTTCCAAATATCCTTCAAAAAAAATAAGGGCATTTGTTTTAGCCTGCTCTGGTCCCCTTACAAAACATTCGTTATTAGGTTAGCCATATAAAACCATGTTTCTAGCAATTTACATGGCATCATCATAAAATGATACAAGTCTTAGATAAGAATATACAACGCACTAGAACGCCCTTGTTGACGATCTTTTACCGGGACAGCATCTAGGGTTCCTCGAACAATGTGATATCTCACACCGGGTAAATCTTTAACCCTTCCTCCTCTTACTAATACTACGGAATGTTCTTGCAAATTATGGTCAATACCAGGTATATAAGCAGTGATTTCATATCTAGAGGTTAATCGTACTCTAGCAACTTTACGTAAGGCAGAGTTTGGTTTTTTGGGGGTGATAGTGGAAAAGTTGACAGATAAGTTACCTTTACTGCCGCTCTACAAAACCGTACATGAGATTTTCACCTCATACGGCTTCTCGTTCGATTCTTTTGAAGTAGGATAAATAGGGTTCTTTTTGTTATTTGAATTCTTATTTTATTCATTATGAGTAACTAGAACTAATTCAGTTACGTTTTGGTGTTCTAAAAAGAAGCACTAATGAATCCTATTAAAAATAAAAAAAAAACTATGCAAAAGCTCGGAATTTATTCTTTTTGCTGTATGCTGTATTAAATACAGCATTTGAAGAAAGAAATAGATAACCTTTTCTTTTGTATAACTTGATATTATCACACACTAATTTCTTCTTGATATCTTATATATCATTCCTACAAATCGCAAAAGGGCTTCAAAATTGACGGGTTAATGTGAGCTTATCCATGTGGTTATGCACTGTTCAGGAATCAATTTGACGAAAATTTTTGTCTTTCATGCTTTGGTTTGGTTGTCCAAGATCATTTCGGTGACCTATGTTGAAACGATACGAATATGAGATATGATCTGACGCGTAAGATTTGCGGATAGCAATATGGCCCTAAAAAGTCTATGGAAAAGCAGTTTTTTTATTAGTTAGTTATCTTGGCTCAGTGAGTCCTTTCCTCTGTAATGAACTGCTGGCATCCGTTATCTTGTTTCTGTGGACCAAAAGGAAAGTGAGTGAGAGCTCAGCAGGAAAATGATTGTAGCACGAGAGAGCAGAAGGGTCAACCTGTTTTAAAGAAACACTTTTCTTGATTTAAATCAAGAAGTATATGGAGGTATATCTATCCTGCTAGGCGAGAGGATAGCAATGTTAGTTACAACTTCTATTCTGGTGGGATGCCCATGTTTTTCTATTCTATTAAGTAGTTAGCGATTCTTTTCTCTATTTTTTTTTTTTTTTTTCAGTGATGAATCAATTATGTATTCCTAAGAAAATAAAATTGTCCATTTTTTGAACGAGGTCTTGAAAGGATGTGGAAACACATCCATTAGAACATTTGAATGTAAATGTAAAAGATATGTTGACTAAGGGTAGCTCTAATTTGTTTGCAAAAGTTGGTGCAAGAATAACAAATTGGCATCCTCTTTGTTTGATTCTGTGTTGTTTCTTCTTCCAAAAAATATGGCTTTCTGCAATAAACTAGTGCTAGAGAAAATGAAACATGCTGAAAATTTTTTATGTTAATGTAAAACTTGCTCAATGGAGATCAGGAAAAAATTATG